ATAGGATCATTGCTTCTATTGATTTGATACGAATACATTACATAAACATAATCTAAAGCACCGAACGATTATATTTTTTCTCCTTTCCTTATCCTGGATTTGATTTCTATTTTCCTTAATTGATTTGATTCAATCCGTTGAGTTGCGAGTTTACACATAACAACTCATATCTTTCTATACAAAACTATACAAAAAAATTCGAAACTTTTTTCTTGTACTATACCGACTGACCCTCTCAGAAATAAAATAAAAAGAATCGAGTTATTTCATTAGAGTTAGAATGAAAAAAAAAAGAGTCATTCCATTTCAGACCAATCTCGAGTACTAAAGAAAGATCGCGATTTGGAATGAACCAAAATACTTGTTTGTTTTGTTACGGCAATAACACTTAGTAATAGTAAGACCACCCGATGGGTTGGATTTCACTACAAGAAAAAGGTTTGTTTTACAGCAAACCTACATTACACAATGAAACATACCACAGAGTGGTATAATAGACGGAATCGTAAATTATCTAATCTACATAAGAAAGATACTTCTAATAGAAAGAATTAGACATTATCGAATGATTTGACAGACCAAATCCCAAAACCAACTCAACTCATAGAATATAGAAGAAGGAAATTGATACATTTAGGACCAATTCATTATCTCTGCATTATCTCTGAATCAATCAATTAGGGTTGTTGTTCTGCCAAAAAGCGATTAGTCAGGCGACTCCACAAAACAAATACAAGAAAAAAATAGGTCCTAGATCTATGTGACTGTTGAAGTTTTTAGACAGAATCATGTCATGATTCTCACTTCATAAATTGACCGGATTCGATATACCAACGCAAAAATGTATCACTAACTCTTTAATCATGGACAGGAAAAGAGGAAAAAAGTCATATGTAATCCATCCACGAAGATTAATGAAGGAAGATGAGTATTTTATCCGAGATTTTACAAATACTGATTAGATCTATTGGAATGAATTATTGTTTTTTATTTATTGTTTTTATTTTCCTGTCCCTATGTATTTACATGAACATGTGGTAATACTTTTGGACCAACCAACCGGCCAGTCTATAAACAAGTACTAATGAGGAAATGAAAACTATACTAAACTAAAATAGAATGTATTAGGGCTATACGGACTCGAACCGTAGACCTTCTCGGTAAAACAGATCAAACTGATTATTATCGAAATGATTCGAACTGTTTCAAAGACCCAACATGCATTTTGTTGCATTGGGCTCTTTCATAAACTGATGTAAAGATCAGTTAGTCCACCATATTTTTCTTTATCAGGAAAATAATGAGATGGCTCCATGTGCTCTGATTCATCATTTGTATTCTGATCTAGGAGCAATACCAAAGTGTTTCAAAGAAGGGTTACCTTGACTTAGGTCTGCCTTCGGCCTAGATCAAACTAAGTTAGATGGAGTCTCTATCGCTACGCTGCAAGAGTCGAATATGAGACTTCATACACCTTAAAGTTCATAGGACGAAAAAAGGTTATTTTGAGGCCCTTATACTCATTATGCCTAGCATTGAATGGACTGGGTATTTACCTTATCAACTATCAAATCAATGGCGGGTTCTATTTGATTTGGCACCTGAATTCGCACCTGAATCGGACCAACCCAATATTTGTCAGGCTATTGTTCTCTTGTTCCCTCGAATCTATGGAGTAAGACATCGATTTGTCAATTAAGATCAATTATGTTTCTTGCATTGCATAATGGGCTCCCTTGAAAAGCATTGGCGCACGTGTAAACGAGGTGCTCTACCTAACTGAGCTATAGCCCTTGTCATAGATATATTAACATATGGATAATTTCTTGTCAAGATGGATATTCCATAATCCCACATGATAGCTCTCTGATCCGTCTACTGTTAACAGATTGGTATTGCTTAGAAATAATATTCCACTTATAATCCTATAAGTGATGGGTCCTTTTTTTGGTGATAAATAACCTACTTAACTCAGTGGTTAGAGTATTGCTTTCATACGGCGGGAGTCATTGGTTCAAATCCAATAGTAGGTAGAACTTATTAGATACCGAAGCCAATTGAGTGATATCTAATAAGTTTTTCTACCCATTTTCTTTTTTTTTTTTCGTTATATCAGATTAGAATTGATTGTGTTCAATTGGCAGAATAAAAATGTGGTGTATAATAATACAGTTCTAAAGAACTTCTTTTGATTATTTTGATGTATTGACTTGACTAGGAGGAAATAGCATTTACAGCCTCTACTCGTGTCCTAGCTCGTCTGAGAGCTAGATTCGCTTCAATTGCTTGTCTCTTACCCTCAGCTCTACTCAAGTTAGCTTCAGCTATTTCAAGAGCTTGCTGAGCTTCTTGCGGATCAATGTCAGTACTCATCTCCGCATCATTTCCTAAAATGGTGATCTCATTATTACCTATTCTAGCGAAACCACCCATCAGAGCCACCGTTAACCATTGGTCGTTGAGGCGTATTCTCAAAAGACCTATATCTACAGCCGTGGCAATAGGGGCGTGGTTTGGTAATACGCCAATTTGGCCACTATTAGTAGATAAAATGATTTCTTTCACTTCTGAATCCCAAATAATTCGATTAGGAGTCAGTACACAAAGATTTAAGGTCATTTCTTCAATTTGCTCTCCACTTCTAAGTTCATAGCTTTCGCGGTAGCTTCATCGATGTTACCCACCAAATAAAAGGCCTGCTCGGGAAGACCGTCTAATTCTCCGGAAAGGATCAATTGAAACCCCCTAATTGTTTCTCCAAGACCAACATATTTCCCTGGAGAACCAGTAAATACTTCTGCCACGAAGAAGGGTTGTGATAAGAAACGCTCAATTTTTCGTGCTCTTGCTACAGTTAAACGATCTTCTTCGGATAATTCGTCCAACCCAAGGATAGCTATAATGTCCTGAAGTTCTTTGTAACGTTGTGAAGTTTGCTTAACTCTTTGCGCAGTTTCATAATGTTCCTCACCAACGATTCGAGGTTGTAACATAGTTGACGTTGAATCTAACGGATCCACTGCTGGATAAATACCTTTAGCAGCTAATACTCTTGATAGTACGGTAGTAGCATCTAAATGTGCAAATGTCGTGGCAGGAGCAGGGTCGGTCAAATCGTCCGCAGGTACATAAACCGCTTGGATCGAAGTTATAGATCCCTCTTTGGTAGAGGTAATTCTTTCTTGCAAAGAACCCATTTCTGTACTAAGGGTAGGTTGATAACCCACTGCGGAAGGCATTCTCCCTAATAAGGCGGATACTTCTGATCCTGCTTGGACGAAACGAAAAATATTGTCGATGAATAGAAGCACGTCTTGTTCATTAACATCCCGGAAATATTCCGCCATGGTTAGGGCAGTTAAACCAACTCTCATACGAGCTCCCGGCGGTTCATTCATTTGACCATAGACTAGAGCTACTTTTGATTCCGCAATATTTTTTTCATTAATCACTCCGGATTCTTTCATTTCCATGTAAAGATCATTTCCTTCACGAGTACGTTCGCCTACTCCGCCAAATACGGATACGCCTCCATGAGCTTTGGCAATGTTATTGATCAATTCCATGATGAGTACTGTTTTACCCACTCCAGCTCCCCCAAATAGTCCGATTTTTCCTCCACGGCGATAAGGAGCTAAAAGATCCACCACTTTAATCCCTGTTTCAAAGATTGAAAATTTCGTATCTAACTGTATAAAGGCAGGCGCAGATCTATGAATAGGAGATGTTGTACGAGTATCTACAGGACCTAAATTATCAACAGGTTCCCCAAGAACGTTGAAAATTCGTCCGAGAGTAGCTCCGCCGACTGGAACACTTAGAGGAGCTCCCGTGTCAATCACTTCCATTCCTCTCATCAGCCCATCTGTAGCACTCATAGCTACAGCTCTAACTCGATTATTTCCTAATAATTGTTGTACCTCACAAGTCACATTAATTTGGACAGTATCTCGACCCTTAACTACCAAAGCGTTATAAATATTAGGCATCTTGCCCGGGGGAAAAACGACATCCAGTACTGGGCCAATAATTTGAGCGATACGCCCTAGGTTTTTTTCTTCAAGTGTGGAAACCACAGGACTAGAAGGAGTAGGATTGATTCTCATAATTATAATAAAGTGAAATATGTCGAAATTTTTTTTTTTAATAGTGCCATGTCAAATCGAAAAGAAATGTCCGATAGCAAGTTGATCGGTTAATTCAATAAGAAAAAAAATGGGAGTTAGTACTCGATTTAGTTGGTACCACCCAACCGAATCTGATTCAATCGTTTACTCATTCAATGAGTCAATTTTCAAGTTCAGCCAATTCTTTTTTCAAAATGTTAAGTAGATGAAATCGTGAGTAAGTGTGTTTCATTTCTCTATCATTATAGAAAATACCATCTATATTAGATTATCTATGGAATTCGAACCCGAACTTGATTTATGATTCATTATTTCGATTTCACTGACCATTGTTCTTTATTTTTTTTTGCATATAGATTAGATTTCCGCCTATTCTTTATACCCTTTCATGGATGAATTATGCCTATTTTCACATAATAGGATTTACGTATACAACATATATTACTGTCAAGAGGGGATTATCTTAGTATTCAGATATTTAGATTCAAAATAAGAAGGGGATCAATTCAGTTATAAACTTGCAAAACAAGGATTGGGTTGCGCCATATATATTAAAGAGTATACAATAATGATGTATTTGGTGAATCAAATACATGGTCTAATAACGAACCGAACCATTTTAACATAACATTTTAATTAGTTGATAATATTAGTTGAATATTTTTTGAAAGATTTTCTTTTTGTCAAAGGTTTCATTCACGCCTAATCCATATCGAGTAGACCTTGTCGTTGTGAGAATTCTTAATTCATGAGTTGTAGGGAGGGACTTATGTCACCACAAACAGAGACTAAAGCAAGTGTTGGATTTAAAGCTGGTGTTAAAGATTACAAATTGACTTATTATACTCCTGACTACGAAACCAAAGATACTGA